TTTATTCCATCTTTAACGTATCAACTACTGTAGGGCAGTAGGAGTTCTATTAGACAACCCGGGCTTTTTCTTTTTTTTAACAAAACAAATGGAAAGTTTCGGATCCAATTCGTATATCGGATAGATTACCATATATAACACAAAATTTCGCCACCGATTCCTTCTAGTCGAGCCTCCCGGTCTGTCATTATACCCCGAGAAGTAGAAAGAATTACAATCCCCATCCCGCCTAAAATTCTAGGAATTTGTTGATAGTTAGAATAGATTCGTAGACCCGGTCGACTGATCCGTCGTAAATTTAAAATAGTTCTATGAGGTCCTTTCCTATTCCTTCTATGTCGTAGGGTTAAAACCAAAAAATATTTGTTGTGTTCTCGGTGTTTCCTTACGTTATCGATAAAACCTTCTCGTAAAAGTATTTTAACAATGTTTTCAGTGATGTTAGTAGATCCTATTCGAATCGTTCCTTTTCTATTCATGTCAGCATTTCGTATAGAGGTTATTATGTCAGCAATAGTGTCTTTACCCATGGTAAACTAAAATCTTTGTTGCTCCCGAATTTTGATATAACCAACGTGCTCTTTTTTTTTACTTAGTAAAGGTATATACGTGAGACACAATCTACTAATTAATCTATGTCATTTAAATAGTCTAATTAAAATACTATAACTATATTGGGGTCTCGCCTTATAATACCTCAGGAGCTAATGAAACTATTTTAGTGAAATTTAACTGTCTCAATTCCCGGGCGATCGCACCAAAAATTCGAGTTCCTTTTGGATTTCCTTCTTGATCAATGACAACTGCAGCATTGTCATCATATCGTATTATCATACCGTTGTCGCGTTTGAGTTCTTTACAAGTACGTACAATTACAGCTCTGATCACTTCTGATCTTTCTAGAGGTGTATTTGGTACTGCTTCCTTGATCACAGCAACAATAACGTCACCAATACGAGCATATCGGCGATTACTAGCTCCTATGACTCGAATACACATCAATTCTCGGGCCCCGCTGTTATCTGCTACATTCAAATGGGTTTGGGGTTGAATCATTTTTTAAATCTCTTCTTTCAATGTAACAAAGGACGAAGAAAAAAAGAAATATTGTTTGTCAAAAAAAAAAAAGGAAACCTGCAATTTTTTTTTAGTCTCAAGACAAGACTTCTTTCCTTTGGTTCTATATTCCTATCCTGAAATAATGAATTGAGTTTTTATAGGCATTTTGGACGCCGCTATTGAAATAGCCTTTCTGGCTATATTTTCGGCTACTCCGTTCATTTCATAAAGTATTCGGCCCGGTTTAACGACAGCTACCCAATACTCGGGGGATCCCTTCCCCGAACCCATACGTGTTTCTGTAGGTCTTACCGTAACTGGTTTGTCTGGAAATATACGTACCCATATTTTTCCACCACGGCGTACATTTCGTGTCATTGCGCGGCGCCCCGCTTCTATTTGTCTAGATGTAATCCAAGCGGGTTCAAGTGCTTGAAGAGCATATCTACCGAAACAAATGCGATTACCTCGATAAGATATTCCTTTCATTCTTCCTCTATGTTGTTTACGAAATCTGGTTCTTTTGGGGTTATAGTTGATGGTTGTTTATGAATTCCATCTCTACTACAGAACTGGACATGAGAGTTTCTCCTCATCCAGCTCCTCGCGAAAAATGACTAAAAAATATTTGATTCTTAAGATATACAGGTAGTTAATGAATAAATCTCGGGATTCTTTGCTTTGCTGATCTATTAAAAATTTGTATATCTTGTTTGGATATATATTGGATATATAAGGAATTAAACATGATTCTCTTTCTAGATAATGCCTTAATCTTGGTTTTGTTATAATGTTATAACGAATCTTTATTTTGTTTTTTATTATATTCATATCAGATATCAGATTCAGATCGACAAAAATTTAACAATCAAATAAAATGAAAATCAATTTTTCGCGGGCGAATATTTACTCTTTCAATATCTAGTTCAGTTGTCGGGTTAACTCATAACTTCTCTGAATCAGAATAAAAAGAAATGAAGTGGTCTCTGGTTTGTTCCGCCATCCTACCCGATAAATCATTCGGATTTGTTTTCAATAGAATCCTCCGCATTCACGGGTTCCGTCGTCCCCATCGCTTCTCGATTAATGCTTAGGTCTGAATTCTCCAATGGAGCCTTAAATATTAAAATATTAAATTAAATATTAATATTAAATAAAATATTATTTAATAAAAATTAAATAAAATTTGTTCTTGAGTCAACCTTCTTAGTCTTTATTGACTTAAGTTAAGGCTCTTGATTTTTTCTTCAATTAACAGATATTCATCTAATTATTGATGAATCTCTATTGATGCTCTATTACATTGCTCTTTATGAGATCCTTCATAGACCTTACATATTGGAATCATATATCATTTCATTGCTATTTCTTTTTCTCTCTTTCTCTCATCCTTCTATTTATCCACATACTTTTTTTTTTTATTTTTGCTTCATAATTTAGA